AGTGGAGTGCCCGACAAAAGGATGACTATGATAGAGTCAAATATACAGGGCGGCCCTGTCTCTACTACCTTACACCTGCTGGAATCAAGCCAGCCCCTAGAGTATCAAAAACTCTAATACATCCTATACTAAGGTATAAAAAGATAAGCTAATCAAGCTAGTGGGTTCATACCCCATTTATAAAGGTTCCAATCCTTTTCTTTTTAATGTTTAAATTTTATAAAATTCTTTTCCTAAATACCTTAATAATAGGTACTTTAATCGCAATTTCATCCTATTCATGGTTTAGTATATGAATAGGATTAGAAATTAACCTACTTTCAATCATTCCCTTATTAAAAAGGTCAAAAAACGTTTATCCATCAGAATCTGCATTAAAATATTTTGTCACTCAAACCATAGCCTCTAGTGCCCTTTTATTTTCTATTATTATATCAATAAATCTAAGTGAATTTCTACCCCAAAATTCAAATTATTGAATAATAATAATTATAAATTCTGCACTTTTAACCAAAATGGGAGCTGCCCCATTCCATATTTGGTTTCCGGAGGTGATAGAAGGATTAAATTGAGTGAACAGATTAATTATATTAACATGACAGAAAATTGCCCCTATGGTTCTGTTAATATACAATAGCAAAATAACTATATTCCTGACATTTGTTATTATCTTTTCGTCGATAGTTAGAGGTATTCAAGGATTAAATCAAATTAGACTGCGAAAAATTATAGCCTATTCTTCCATTAACCATGTCGGTTGAATAATTGCTAGAATACTAAATTCACAATCGATCTGATTAATCTATTTTCTTGTATATAGAACAATCACTTTAAATATTGTTATTATTTTTAAACAACTAAACACATTCTACCTAAAACAATTGTTTAATTCAATAAACCACAGAAAAATAGTTAAAATATTTTTCATTCTAAACTTCTTATCATTAGGAGGACTGCCCCCCTTCCTAGGATTTTTCCCAAAATGATTAACAATTAATAGTCTAGCTGCAAATAATTTTTACTTCTTAAGGCTAATCTTAATCGTATTTACTTTGATCACCCTTTATTTTTATCTTCGAATCACATTCTCAACCCTAGTTATCAATACAAATGAAACATTATTACCCTATAAAAAACCAAAAAATAGATTTTTAGTAATAATCTTCAATTTGTTTTCACTGTTGGGGTTGGTGGTATGCACACTAATCTTTAGGATAGCCTAAGGATTTAAGTTAAATACCAAACTATTAGCCTTCAAAGCTAGCAATAGGAGAATTCCTAAGCCTTAGGCTTTAAAAGAATTCTTTACCTTCAAATTTGCAATTTAAAATCATTTTTGACTATAAAACCTGGTAAAGGAAATTTTTATTTCGTGAATAAATTTACAATTTATCGCCTGAATTCTCAGCCACTTTACCGAAAAAATGATTATTTTCCACCAACCACAAGGATATCGGTACCTTGTATTTCATCTTTGGTGCTTGAGCAGGTATAGTAGGAACCGCTCTCAGAATACTAATCCGAACCGAACTAGGAAACCCAGGATCCCTAATTGGTGATGATCAAATTTATAATGTAATTGTAACCGCCCATGCATTCATTATAATTTTCTTCATAGTAATACCAGTTATAATTGGAGGGTTTGGAAATTGATTAGTCCCACTAATGTTGGGAGCACCAGATATAGCTTTCCCTCGGATAAATAACATGAGATTCTGGCTACTACCACCATCATTAACTCTTCTCGTAATAAGAAGAATTGTAGAAAACGGTGTAGGAACTGGTTGAACCGTTTATCCCCCCCTCTCAGCTAATGTAGCCCATAGAGGTTCATCAGTAGATTTAGCAATTTTTAGACTACATCTTGCAGGAATCTCATCTATTCTAGGTGCCGTTAACTTTATCTCAACAGTCATTAACATACGACCCAAAAAAATAAATCCAGACCGCCTTCCACTATTTGTATGAGCCGTAGTAATTACTGCAGTATTACTCCTTCTTTCATTACCCGTTCTAGCAGGAGCAATCACTATACTCTTAACTGACCGAAACATTAATACATCCTTCTTTGACCCTGCAGGGGGAGGAGACCCAGTCCTATACCAACATTTATTTTGATTTTTTGGACACCCAGAAGTTTACATTTTAATTTTACCTGGGTTTGGAATAATTTCCCATATTATTAGGCAAGAGAGAGGAAAAAAAGAAGCTTTCGGAACATTGGGAATAATCTACGCAATAATAGCAATTGGATTATTAGGATTTGTAGTATGAGCACATCATATATTTACTGTCGGAATAGACGTAGACACACGAGCTTATTTCACATCAGCAACAATAATCATTGCTGTTCCAACCGGAATCAAGGTGTTCAGATGATTAGCTACATTCCATGGAACCATAATAATGTACAGACCTGCAGCCTTATGAGCACTGGGCTTTGTTTTCTTGTTTACTGTAGGTGGTTTAACAGGAGTTGTCTTAGCGAACTCTTCGCTTGATATTATCCTACATGATACCTATTACGTAGTAGCTCACTTTCACTATGTTTTATCCATGGGGGCTGTATTCGCCATCATGGCAGGTCTTGTTCAGTGATTCCCATTATTAACAGGAATTACCTTACACAAAAAATACCTAAAAATTCAGTTCATAGTAATATTTATTGGAGTTAATTTAACATTCTTCCCACAACATTTCTTAGGGCTAAGAGGAATACCTCGACGATACTCAGATTATCCTGATGCATTTACTATATGAAATGTAATTTCATCAATTGGGTCACTAATTTCATTAGTAGCAGTTTTATTCTTACTTTTCACACTTTGAGAATCTTTCTCATCATTACGAAAGGCACTATCAGGATTAAACTTAGTAACTTCAATTGAATGACTACAACACCTCCCCCCAGCAGAGCACAGATTTACCGAAATACCTATTCTAAATAAGTTCTAATATGGCAGAATAGTGCGCTGGACTTAAACCCCAAATATAAAGCTTAAACTTTTTTTAGAAATCGCAACATGAAAAACTCTGCTTTTACAAGATAGGGCCTCTCCCCTAATAGAACAACTTTCATTCTTTCATGATCATGCTCTAATAATTTTAGTAATTATTACCGTATTGGTAGGCCAACTACTAATAACTCTATTCTTTAATAAATTTACACATCGTTACTTATTGGAAGGTCAACTAATTGAAATTATTTGAACTATCCTTCCTGCAGTAACCCTAGTATTCATTGCTCTCCCATCTCTGCGATTAATTTACATCCTAGATGAAGTAAATAACCCAATAATTACTATTAAAGCAATTGGACATCAATGATATTGATCCTACGAATATTCAGATTTCAAAAATATTAACTTCGACTCTTACATAGTACCATCTAACGATTTACAGCCTTTCAACTTCCGTCTACTTGACGTAGATAATCGAGTAGTTCTTCCCTACGAAACTAATATTCGTGTTCTAGCTACAGCTGCTGATGTTATTCATTCGTGAGCAGTCCCTTCACTAGGTGTAAAAATCGACGCTACTCCAGGACGACTAAACCAAGTTGGATTCTTATTCAGACGATCAGGTTTATTTTTTGGTCAATGTTCCGAAATTTGTGGTGCAAATCACAGATTTATGCCAATCGTAATCGAAAGAATTTCTCCGAAATTTTTTATTAAATGAGTTTCTAAAATAACAGAAATCTCATTAGATGGCTGAAAGCAAGCAATGGAATTTTAAACCATCTAATAGTAATATAGCGTCTACTTCTAATGATAAAAATTTAGTTAAATCATAACGTTAGCTTGTCAAGCTAAAATTATTAGAAGCCTAATAGTTTTTTATTCCACAAATAGCACCTTTAAATTGATTAACCCTATTTATTTTATTCTCAATTATCTTTATTATTTTCAATACAATAAATTTCTACTCTTTTCTTTACTCAGTAAAAAGAAAAAAGTCTAGAAAACCCTCTCTATCTTACAATTGAAAATGATAACAAATCTATTCTCGTCTTTTGACCCTTCAACAAACTTTAACTTATCTCTTAACTGAATAAGAATCTTCCTAGGATTATTACTAATCCCTCCAATGTTTTGAGTAATTCCATCACGAATTAATTTATTATGAATCAAAATCATTACCACGTTACATAAAGAGTTCAAGATTTTAATAGGAAATAATAATACCCAAGGAAGAACACTATTCTTCGTTTCATTATTTTCATTTATCCTTTTTAATAATTTTTTAGGGTTATTCCCATATATTTTCACAAGAACTAGGCACATAACTTTAACATTAGCACTAGCACTTCCATTATGATTAAGATTCATAATCTACGGATGAATTAACAATACAATCCATATATTCGCTCACTTAGTTCCGCAAGGAACACCTCCTGTTCTAATACCCTTTATAGTATGCATTGAAACCGTTAGAAATATTATCCGACCCGGAACTTTAGCTGTCCGATTATCGGCTAACATAATTGCAGGGCATCTTCTAATAACATTATTAGGAAATACTGGACCAGCAATTTCACTAATATTCACAAACTTCCTAATTATCACACAAATTCTATTGTTAATCCTTGAATCTGCAGTTTCTATTATCCAATCTTATGTATTTGCTGTTCTTAGAACCCTTTACTCAAGAGAAGTAAATTAATGAGAGTACACAAAAACCACCCATTTCACTTAGTAGATGCTAGTCCATGACCTATTTTAGGTGCCTTAAGAGCCATAATCACTATAGTCGGACTTATTAAATGATTCCACTTATACGAAAGAAACCTGCTATTTCTTGGACTATTAATCACAGCATTAATTATATACCAATGATGACGAGATATTGTACGAGAAGCGACATACCAAGGATTACATACTTATAATGTAACAATAGGTTTACGATGAGGTATAATCCTATTTATCACTTCAGAAGTCTTCTTCTTTATTTCGTTCTTTTGAGGGTTTTTCCATAACTCTTTATCACCCAGAATTGAATTAGGAATAAACTGACCCCCTAAAGGAATTGAAACGTTTAACCCTATTGAAATTCCCTTACTTAATACTCTTATTCTATTAACTTCGGGGTTAACAGTAACTTGAACACACCATAGACTTATAGAAAATAATTATACTCAAGGATTTCAAAGACTTTTACTAACAGTTATTCTAGGAATTTACTTCACTGTTCTTCAGGGTTACGAATACTTAGAAGCACCCTTTACTATCGCCGATGCAGCTTATGGGTCCTCCTTCTTTATCGCAACAGGGTTCCATGGATTACACGTAATTATTGGAACAACATTTCTATTAGTATGTTTAATCCGACATTACCTTAATCACTTTTCATCTATTCACCACTTCGGGTTTGAAGCAGCAGCATGATACTGACATTTTGTAGATGTAGTATGACTTTTCCTCTATATTACTATCTACTGATGAGGTAGATATTTATATAATATAATAATTATATTTGACTTCCAATCAAAAAATCTAGAAATCTAGTATAAATAATGAAAATATTATTCGCATTAGCTTTAATAACAATATTAATCGCCATAATCCTAGTAATTATTGTTAACATAATCTCAAAGAAGACATTTATAGACCGAGAAAAAAGAAGCCCCTTCGAATGCGGATTCGATCCTAAAAACCCTGCCCGATTACCATTCTCATTACAGTTTTTCCTAATCGCAGTGATCTTTTTAATCTTTGATGTAGAAATCACCCTACTTCTTCCTATAGTAATCACACTCACTAAAGCAAATATTTTTTATTACAGAAACTTAGTAATATTCTTTTTAATTATTTTATTATGAGGACTCTACCATGAATGAAACCAAGGAGCATTAAACTGAGCCTATTAGGATAATAGTTAACTATAACATTTAACTTGCACTTAAAAAGTATTGAATATTCAATTTATCTTAAGCAAGAAGCAAAAAATTGCATTTAGTTTCGACCTAAAAGTTTGATAAATTTATCCTTGCTTATTAATTGAAACCAAAAATGAGGTATATCACTGTTAATGATAAAATTGAGATCAATCTCCAATTAAGGAAATATGGGAATCAAGAATAAGCTTCTAACTTAAATCTTAAGCGATGAAACTTCGTTTATATTTCTGTTTACATAGTTTAAATAAAACATTACATTTTCATTGTAAAGTTAGAAAATTTTCTTGTAAATACTTAAAGATATAACTATCTCCCTGATATCTTCAATATCATGCTCTTTATAAGCTATTTAAGTAAAACCTATTAAAGGTCAAAAACCCCAATCAAATAAGTATTATAATAAAATAAACTTTTAAATGATTACGAGAAAAAAGCTGAAAAAACTTAGACATAAAACTTAAATTTAAACTTAAGTTTTGACCACCATAGTATTCATGCCAACCTTGATCAAAAACTTTAGTATAAATCTCGCCAGAAATAATTGGGTAATAATTAACACCCAAAGTAGAAATTACAGGTATATTTCACATCATTGCTAAAAAACTTCTTAAAGTTAAATTATTTAAAGATTTACAAGAATAATTAATACCAAAATTAGACACTTCATAACCTATTAATATTCCTAACAAAACTATAATCAAAGCCATTATCTTAAAAACAAATGACAAACAAATGAAATAGGGAGTTGAAAACATAGTTCAACTTAATATTCTACCTGAGACAATAACAAAAAAAATTAATCCTGATATACCTTTTAATATAACAAATCCACAATCTCTCAAACAATTCAAACTAGAAAAATTAAAATCACCCCTTATAGTATAATAAGTTAAACGAAGACTATATATGGCTGTTAAACCAATAGACAAATAATAAACAATATAAATATAAATATTCAAATAACCCATAGACATAACTTCAACTACCAAATCCTTAGAATAAAATCCAGATAAAAAAGGTAATCCACATAAAGAAAAGTTACAAATATTCAAAAAAGCACAAGTTAAAGGCATATGCTTAACAAGACCCCCCATATAGCGAATATCCTGACAATTATTTAAATTGTGAATAATATTCCCAGCACATATAAATAACAAAGCCTTAAATAAAGCATGAGTTAATAAATGAAAAAAAGCTAACTCATAACTACCCAAAGCCAAAATTCTTAATATTAAGCCCAGCTGTCTCAAAGTAGACAAAGCAATAATTTTTTTTAAATCAAACTCAAAATTTGCGCCTAATCCAGATATAAACATAGTTATTCTAGAAATAAAAAGTAAAAAAAACATCAAATTGTCCGAGAAAGAAAAATTAAAACGGATTAGCAAGTAAACCCCTGCGGTTACTAACGTAGAAGAATGAACCAAAGAAGAAACAGGTGTTGGAGCAGCTATAGCCGCTGGAAGTCATGAAGAAAAAGGAATTTGAGCACTTTTAGTTATTGCAGCCAAAACAACTAATCAAGGAATCAATATTATTGCGGTATCAGATTTCATGTAGTCTAAATAATAGATATAATTTCAACTTCCATAATTTAATATTCACGCAACAGATATTAATAATGCTACATCTCCAATACGATTTGATAAAGCTGTTAACATCCCTGCATTAAAAGACTTGACATTTTGATAGTAAATTACTAGACAATAAGATACCAGGCCTAGGCCGTCCCAACCCAAAAGAATAGAAATTAAATTTGGACTAATAATTAAAAGTATTATTGATAAAACAAACATAACAACTAATAAAATAAATCGATTAATATATAAATCACCCGCCATATATTCTTCCCTGTAAAAAATAACTATTGAAGAAATAAATAAAACAAAACTTATAAATAATAAAGACATTCAGTCAAATAAAATTGTTATCACAATAGAACTAGAATTTAGACTTAACATATTAATTTCCAAAATAAAATTAAAATCTAAAATCATAAAATATAAACTTAAAAAAAACAATCCAATAGAAAATAATAGAAATAAGCCAAAATAAACCTTACATACTGATAAAATTATCTAGGACATTAACATGCATCTTTAGCGCCACAAGCCAAAATTTTACTTAAACTACCTAAATAAATTCATAAAGTCAAATATTCACTTTTAACAACCAACACATTTAGAGGAATCCAATGCAAAAACAATAATAAAAACTCTCGAAACAACCCCTGATAAACAGAAAATATACCAGAATAAAATTTTCCATGTTGAGAAAAGGAATACAAAAATAAAGAGTAAACGGCTGAAAAAAAAGATATAAGTGATAAAAAAATCATAGAAAGTCTGCTAAAACCAATCAAACTATTGATCAATATAATCTCCCCCAACAAGTTTAAAGAAGGGGGAGCAGCTATATTAGAGGAACATAAAAGGAACCATCACAAAGAAAGACTAGGTATAATATTAATTAAACCCTTATTTAAATAAAGTCTACGACTACCCACACGCTCATAAGTAATATTAGCTAAACAAAAGAGACCAGATGAACAAAGACCATGAGCCAATATCATAACCAACGCACCTCAAAACCCTCAAATATTTAAGGTCATAATACCGCCTAAAGCTAAACCCATATGAGACACCGAAGAGTAGGCAATTAAAGACTTAACGTCTCTTTGACGTATACAAACCAAAGAAACATAAAAACCTCCTACTAACCTAATAACAACAAAAATAAAATTAACTTTTATCCCTACTTCAATGAATAATTTCATAACCCGGAATAAACCATAACCACCTAATTTCAACATAATTCCAGCCAAAATCATTGAACCCGAAACAGGGGCCTCAACATGAGCCTTAGGTAATCACAAATGAACAAAAAACATAGGAATTTTAACTAAAAAGACCCCAATTATACAAAAATAAACAAAAACATTATTAAGATTTTCATTTATTAAGAAAAATTCCAACGTATTAAATCTCTCATAGTAATAAAAAATTACAATTATTATAGGCAAAGAAACAAGTAAAGTATAAAACAATAAATAAACCCCTGCCTCAATACGCTCTGGTTGATATCCTCAGCCCACAATTAACATTAAAGTAGGCACTAAGCTAATCTCAAAAAACAAATAAAAAATAAATATATTTAGCGAAGAAAACGTTAAATATAAACTAATCAATAAGAGAACTATTACAAAAAGAAATAAATCTCTATAATTTCCTAACTTAAAAATTTTTTCTCTCGCGAGAATCATTAATGAACAAATTCAGAACCTTAAAAGAATTAAAGTAAAAGACAACAAATCGCAGCCAAAACCATATGAAATATACATAAACATATAATTAAACGTAAAATTTATTATAAATAAAAACCTTAGTACAAAAAAAATAAACTGAACTAATCAAAATAAATCCAAAAAACATAAAGGAATCAAAAAAATCAAACCAAATAAAAATTTTATCATAAAGAAGAAAACCTTAAAATATAATCGTTACCGCAAGAACGAATTATAGAAACCAAAACCGACAATCCTAACGACCCCTCACAAACCCTTATTGTTAAATAAATCATAGAGAAAAAATATTCACAATCTAAATGCTCCAAATAAATAAAAAGCCTTAAATATAGGGATAAAACAACAAATTCTAAACTTAATAATATTAAAAGCAAATGCTTACGCTTAGATGAAAAAACAATAAGACCTGAAAAAAATATAAACCCGCATAAATAAAGATATATTAACATTAGTTTTAATAATTTAATTTAAAATACTGGTCTTGTAAACCAGAAATAAGATGATTCTTTTAAAACATCAAGGAAAAGGAATTAAACCCTATCGCTAATCTCCAAAATTAAAATTTTTATTAAACTATTCCCTGTATCATAATAATTTTATTCACCACAGCATGAATACTTTCATCTATATTTATGTTCTTAAATCATCCCCTATCCTTTGGATTTGTTTTACTTCTCCAAACAATTATCGTATCCCTGCTATCTGGAATAATAAATTTTAATTATTGATTCTCATATATTATCTTCTTAGTAATAGTTGGAGGAATACTAGTCTTATTTTTATATATGACTAGCGTCGCATCAAACGAAAAATTCAAATTCTCATCAAAACTTATAGCCTTATTTACCAGATTTGTATTATTAACATTTATTATAATTTTAACTGACCATTACTTCCTAAGAGAAGTTATACATACTAACGACCTCATTAACCAAAACTTAAAATATAAAAATGAATTATCAATAAATAAGTATATAAATTGACCTTCTAGATCTATTATATATTTAGTAATTTCCTATTTACTGTTAACCCTAATTGCAGTAGTAAAAATCACTAATATCAAATCCGGTCCCTTACGTCAAAAATTCTAATGAAAAAACCTATACGAAAAGAATCCCCTGTTCTTAAAATTATAAACAGGTCACTCATCGACCTTCCTTCTCCCTCAAACATTAACACAATATGAAACTTTGGCTCACTTTTAGGACTTTGCCTAGGAATTCAAATTGTTACAGGAATATTTCTAGCAATACATTATTGCCCAAACATTGACTTAGCATTTAATAGAGTGGCCCATATTTGCCGAGACGTTAACTATGGGTGATTACTACGAACGCTACACGCCAACGGAGCTTCTTTTTTCTTTATCTGCATTTACATTCACATCGGACGAGGAATTTACTATAGATCATACAACATAATAGAAACTTGAATAATCGGGGTAACAATTTTCTTCATAGTAATAGGAACAGCATTCCTTGGGTATGTTCTTCCCTGAGGTCAGATATCATTCTGAGGAGCAACAGTAATTACTAACCTTCTATCAGCCGTCCCATATTTAGGAGTAACCATTGTTCAATGAGTTTGAGGAGGATTTGCCGTTGACAATGCCACATTAACACGATTCTTCGCATTCCATTTCCTATTACCATTTATCGTAACAGCAATAGTAATAATTCATCTATTATTCCTGCATCAGACAGGATCAAATAACCCTTTAGGAACAAATAGAAATATTGATAAAATTCCATTCCACCCCTATTTTTCATATAAAGACCTAGTAGGATTTATAATTATATCATTTGCGCTTATCGCCCTAACCCTTTATAACCCTTATCTATTAGGGGACCCAGATAATTTCACACCGGCAAATCCTCTAGTAACCCCAGTTCATATCCAACCCGAATGATATTTTCTGTTTGCATACGCCATTCTTCGATCAATCCCTAATAAACTAGGAGGAGTAATTGCACTAGTTATATCAATCGCAATCTTATATTTAATACCTTTTATTAATAAAAAAAAATTCATAAGAATACAATTTTACCCTGTCAACAAAATATTGTTCTGATCTTTATTCACAGTAATCTTACTATTAACATGAATTGGGGCGCGACCAGTTGAAGACCCTTACATTTTAACCGGACAAATTCTAACCGTAATCTACTTCTCATACTATGTAATTAGACCCTTAGCTGCCAAAATATGGGACATAATCCTATTTAAATAGCTAATGAACTTGTATAAGTGTATATTTTGAAAGTATAAAAAAGAAATAACAATTTTCTATTAGCTTTATAAGTACTAAAATTTGTTAACTAAATCAAAAAGGTGAAAATCAACACCTTAAAACTAAAAAAAAATATTAGATAATTTAAAGAAACAGGTAAATAACTCTTTCAAGCCAAATACATCAACTTATCATAACGAAAACGAGGGAGAGTGCCACGACATCATACTCAAAAAAAAGATATAAACCCTAATTTCAAAAAAAACAATCAAGACACCAAATCAGCCCCTAAAAATAATATAGAACAAAGCATACTTATAAAAAGAATACTTGCATACTCAGCCAAGAAAATCATTGCAAAACCACCCCTTCTATACTCTACATTAAACCCTGAAACCAATTCCGACTCTCCTTCAGCAAAATCAAAAGGTGTACGATTAGTTTCAGCTAAACTAGAAACAACTCATATTAAACACAAAGGAAATAATATAAAAATAAACCAAATATATTCCTGATATTTCATAAAATCTAACATATTCATCCTAAGAACTAAAAAAAGAAAAGATAATAGAATTAAAGCTAAGCTCACTTCATAAGAAATAGTTTGAGCCACTGCCCGCAATCTGCCGAGCAAAGAATAGTTAGAATTTGAAGATCACCCCGCGAGCATGACAGTATATACTCTTAATCTAGAAACTCTAAGAAAAAACAATAAAGACAAATTAAACCTTACATTCACCCTAATGAAAGGTATACATATTCACAAAAATATAGATAAAAACAAATTCATCACAGGAGATAAATAATACAAGTTAAAATTAGACATATAAGGATAAGTCTGCTCTTTAGTAAATAGCTTGATTGCATCACTAAAAGGCTGAACCAACCCTAAAAAACCAACCTTATTAGGACCCTTACGAATCTGAATATAGCCTAAAACTTTACGCTCCAATAAAGTCAAAAAAGCCACCCCAATCAATACGCAAACAATTAATAATAACCTGGAAACAAAAACCAAAACTAAATCATTAAAAAACAAGTATTATCTGTAATTTACACCACATATAAAGATTCTAAATCAATTGCACTATTCTGCCAAGATAACATTAATATTCAAATAAAAATAAATTATCAAATACTTGGTCCTTTCGTACTAAAATATTTCCCTTATTAAAGATAGAAACCAACCTGGCTCACGCCGGTTTAAACTCAGATCATGTAAAATTTTAATGGTCGAACAGACCAAACATTCCTAGCTTCTGCACCAGGACTTAATTTTAATCCAACATCGAGGTCGCAAACCCTCTTATCGATAAGGACTCTCTAAGAAGATTACGCTGTTATCCCTGAGGTAATTTTATCTTATAATCACAAACAATGGATCAATTTCTCATAAATCAATGTTATAATAAAAAAAAAGTTATTCTAATTTTTCGATCACCCCAACCAAACACGGAACCCTGTCATCTTTCTGAAGATACTAAATAAAAGATAATAAAATCAAATGTAAAATTCTACAGGGTCTTCTCGTCTTTTAATAAAATTTAAGCTTTTTTACTTAAAAATAAAATTCAATAAAAATTAATCAGAGACAGTAATTTTCTCATCCTACCGTTCATACAAGCTTCCAATTAAGAAACTAATTATTATGCTACCTTTGCACGGTCAAGATACCGCGGCCCTTTAACTACTCAGTGGGCAGGCGAGACCTGAAAAAATAATCAACAGGCCATGTTTTTAATAAACAGGTGAAAAATTATTTGCCGAATTCCTTAGAATAACCTTGAAATCAACTAAATCTAACAGAATATTTTACTAATTTAATCATATTTACTGAAAATACACAATTTAAAAACACATTTTAATAAAACATTTAAAACCAATAAAAATAATATAAAAATTTTGAACGAATATAACATCCTTTTATAGAAAAAAACTTCTAATCATACTAATCAAAAACAATAATAATAAAATTTATAAAAATCTATTTTAAAGCTCATCCCTTAAAATATTACTTAATAAAAATAATAAGTTAAAAATTTAACTTATTAATAATTACTAAACAAATTGAATTTATTTCTTAAAAAACTAGATATATTTAGAAACGAATAACGTTTCATTCCTATCCCAATATTATAAATGTTTATGCAACAACAAAATATATAAAAAGATAGCTCTTCTAAATTCGAGAACACTCAATAATAAGCCCTTATTTAATAAACCCTGATACACAAGGTACGGAAAAATAACCCTTCTTTAAACTATATTAATAAATTCCTTCACAGTACTAATAATCTATAATTATACACAATTTTTTCTTAGCTAATAATAAAAACTAATATTCTCATTATAAAAAAAAAAGAAATTAAAATAAAAATAATTCTTAAAATTCAGGCCAAATTGATTCCCACAACTAACTTTTTAATGTAACTAAAATGCTTTCTAACAAGCTCTAACCTGCCTTTCCAGGCTCACTTTCCAGTAAGCCTACTTTGTTACGACTTATTTCACTTTGGAGTGAAAGCGACGGGCGATATGTGCATATTTTAGAGCTAAAATCATGTTAATAGTCTAATTAACATTACTATCAAATCCGTACTCATCTAATTTCACAAAATAAAATCTATAAATAAACTTAACGTAACCCATTACTTCCTTCCCCATAAGCTACACCTTGATCTGATTTCCTTTTTTAAAAAAAATCATGAAAATTTAAATTCTTTTAAAATTTTCAAACTACGACGATATACAAACTAAAAGAGAAAGTTTATTAACTCGTGGATCATCAATTACAGAACAGGTTCCTCTGAACAGACTAAAATACCGCCAAAATCTTTAATTTTCAAGGGCATAGCTACTACTAATCCAGAAATAAATTCACATTCAAAATAATAGGGTATCTAATCCTAGTTTAAATATTAAATTTCTCAGCCTCATAATCAAAAATCAGCTTACTTTAAAACTTACTGATTCTACCCAATAAGCTTTACTTTCAAACCTATAATTAAAATTTAACTGTATCCGAAAAAAATTAAGTAATATTATCTGTGTAACCGCAACTGCTGGCACAAATTTAGTCAATATTCTAAGTTATTCCTAAATCCAAATCTCCTTGATATTTAAATTTCTCTACTGCGAACAACGAAAGTTTGTGAAAATTATCGAAATTTACACCCATTTTGTACTAAAATTTACATGTAAAATAAAACTTAACCTAATTTCTAAGCTAGAATAAAACTTTTCCACCCTTTCACAGAACAATAAACATACTCTTCTTTCCTCCCCGTGTTTTTTCAGCCGTTCTTATACCCCTATAAGAACATTTCACCTTTATCCAGCAATTCTTATTTCCGCCCAAATAATCATCACCAAAAAGGTCATTTTAATTTAACCCCGATATACTTAATAATAATATATCTGACCAGTTAAAAATGAACATACAAACATACTTATTTGACATTATTATAGTATATATATATAAAAGATAAATAACATATAATTTAAATAATAAAGTATTAAAAGTTAATATTTTATTGAAAATAATAATCAATAAAATATATTAAATACTAATGAAAAGTGATCTTTTTTTTTTTTTTATAATAATTCTCGCTACTATATAAATGTTATATTTCTTAATAATAATAAATATATTATATATAAATTAATAATTATTGACTAATTATAATAAGACGTTAATAATAATAGATGGTTATTAGTTATATATATATTAAATTCTTATATATATATAATAGAATTAATAACTCATAAGAGATTTTAAATATTTCAATTTACCTTAATATAGAATAAGGTTAAATAATTTTATATTAATATATAAAACATTTATTACTTTCTTTCTAAGTCTCTACCAACTAGGTTTTCAATGATTATATACAACGTATGATTATTTATAGGTTATTAATCATTTATAAATACCTTTTTTGTTAACTATTTATTTAAAATGTTATTTTATATTGAATCAATAGATACTAATGAGCTTAGATATATCTATAGAGATTATATATTAATAAATGCTTTATATATATATATATATTAATAGATTATTAATTCATTAAACGTTTATATAGAAACAAAAATAAACACTTTTTTCAAATTTTGACCCTAATCCCGAAGATTTCTGTTAGATAACAAAAAAAAGAGAACTGACTTCTGGAGGTTGCAAAACCCTATTAAAAACAGCAAAAAATCGCATTTTTTTTTTTTCGGACATTTCCAATGAGACCCCCTAATCAAAATCCCTAAATAACACCCTAAATTATATGTTTATAATTACATTTTTTTGAAGTAAAGTTTAA